CCCTTCTGTTGGCTTTCCCAATTCATTCGTGAATAAGAATTCAAGGGCTAGAAGCGCTCGCTTCTAGCCGCTTCGCCTGCTTCTTATTATGGCGGTTGGCGTGGCGGAAATGAACGAAAAGCGATATGAACGTGCAATTTTCAAATAGATTGATAGATAGCCTGATCTGTTCTGATGGATCGAAAGAGTAGGAATGGATAGAGAGGGAATCCATCAATAATAAGGGGAAATCTCCTATTTTTATCTATAGATGAGACAACCATCTATTCTTGATCCATCAGAAAGAAATCGATATGTATCTGATGGAGTCTACTACATCGTACGTAGAACGCCCAAGCGCTTTTAAGGCCTGCTCAGTCAGTTCTCTTATCCATCGGTCCAATGCACTGGGCTCATCTCATGGAGGGAAAAGCCAAAATGTAGTTGTGTTGTTGTTCGCCGCCTCGACGCATTCCCTTCTCTCCCCGGCATCGTCCCACACAGAAAGAAAGAGCGCAGAGCCCCGGCCCGACCTGTAGGTCCGCTAACGTAAAGCGAGGAGTTTAGCCTGAACCGGCAAACCGAAGTAACTTTCGGAACCATACTTCCTACAGCTAACACGTGTCCAGTTCAGCGGGAACGCGCAGCGCAAACGAACGTGAGCTGCTATACCGAATCCCCCGCCGGCCATCGGGGACCGAGTGGTAAAGCCATGATCCGCAGGGGAACGGATCACTCATTCTTCCATTGGGGACAGGTGCACGAACGACAACTCCAAACGTCACACATCCGTCGCCTACCTACCGTTTAGGTGGCACCAGCGAGATCCAGCTAAGGTAAGGAACTTCGTGTCGCGGCTGCTCCACTCCGCCGCGGTCCCATGAGCTGAACTTCGTTGCCTTCCCGCGCGCGAAGCGGATGGGTGCCGCGCTGCGGGTCAGTTTCGGGGCGGGGGGGCAAATAGAGACCAGAAGAATGATTCATTTGGATCGACGAGCTTTTTCAGCCCCAAAACTAAGAATCAATGGAATGTCTGTCTATCCATGAATATCTATTCTATCTGTATATCTAGGGAATCACTTTATACATATTAAATTATATTATGGCATGATATGATCGCCTAGCTGTAGCCGCATATCAGCTGCGCTCAACATGCGGGATTTCTGTTGGATCAGATCTTTCGCTTTGACGGAAGCTTTTGGACCTAGCGAAAGGACTTTAAGCCTTTGCGCAAGCAAGCGCGAGAGAAGCAAGCAAAGTAGAAGCTTTGCCAGAAGCAAGACGAGGAAGCGGAGCAAGCCCCCCGACCGACTAAAATACAACAGTCGCGACCTACTTTGATTCAAAAGAAAGGCGAAGGGTTTGGCAACAAGCAAACGGCTTTCTATCATAGTTGCAAGAGTTCCAAACCTTAACTACTTAAGTACCAAAGGCTGCTTTCGGTTGGTTTCATAAGGGGGCTGTTCACTACAAGCTATCAGTGCTGTCTTAGATTGAACGGCAATAAGATAAGTCGACGTTCAATCTCTAGGGCGGGTTTCCGCTGAGAACGGAATAGTGTTCGTGTCCAAAGGCGAACAACGCCCTAGCTTCTAGAGTTCGCTGCTTTTCCCAGGCCGGAGAAGGTCTTATACCGCTCGCCTTTGTTTGATATGTTCATTCAGTACCAATACAAACTACAACTACACAAAAAAAGGAAGGGCCGCTATAGAAGCTAAAAGTAGCCTATAGTAGAGTAGTCGGCCTAACAAAAGCGTCACGGCAACATAAAATTCCCCTTATGAATGTAATCTTAAGTAGGGGGCTTAGGCCGCCCGCCTACCAATCAAAGAGGCTGAGAGTAAGCATAAGCTCACCCGTAAGCTCTTCGAGCTTCCCTTCATTCGCTTCGCGGGAGCCGCACAGCACATAGCTGGAAGTCAGAGGGCCCATACTACCTGCCTAACCCCTCGCTCCGAGGGACCGTAGATCGGAAAGCGCCTTCTAAACCATCCCATTTATCCAAAAGAGAAGGGAAGGGGCCTATTTACTTGCATGACCCCTGCAGATTTTACCCTATCTACACCCGGAGCCAATCTCCTATCGGTCCTGCCGCCACGCCGCAGAACGGGAGCTCGTGTGGAACCTTTTATTTCTGGCGTAACAGCGGTGGCACGTAACAAAATATTACGGTCGCGTAACATAAGGGCCGGAGGTACGGTAAACTCGGCCAAAATATGACACCTAAAGGGCCGGGCGCGCACAATCCTATCCTATCCGAGTCCGAGTTTACCCCTTGCACTTCGGACAGCCGTCCGTAGCATCATAAGGAGGACCTCCCTTTCGAGGTAAAAAAATGGTACGGTACATAGGAGGCTGGTCTTTCTCAACGTGGTGTATAGCACGAAAAACCTTTCGATACAAGAAGGGGCCGTTCACAACATGAAAGAAGAGAAGAAAGAAAGGAGTGATTCTCTTCTTTCTCTTTCTCGAGGGGGAAAGATAAATAGGGTCTTATAGAGGGAGTAAACTAGCTCGACCAAAGGGAGAGGGAGGGGGAGGGGAAAGGATTGGGCCTACCTATCCCGATAGGACCTCATAAAGGAACGGGAGCTGTTGAGAGGTTCCATATTGCCGAGCCGAAGGGCAGCACTTCTGTACGTCATCGTAGTATGTCACGTCGTCTCGTCCCCGCTTGCATTGAAGAGTACCTACGCACTATTTCCGGTTCACTGATAAGGAAGATAGAGTTGGGGTGGGGGTCTACGATGTGATACTCAAGTATGACCCGGGGAGATACATGCTAACTATGGGTAGGAAGCAGGAACCTTTATGTAAATAATTTCAGGGAGTTACAGATCTCTTATACTACCATCGATCGACAGAGCGGAACGACTAGAAAAAGAAGTGAAGTTAGAAAGCCGTATGATAGGTGGTAACTATCTTGTACGGTTCGGGGGGTAATCGGCGTACTCCGATCAGTGGGGGAGAATCTTTGGCTCTATCGAACATACAGGGAATTGGAGGTAGCATTCTACCGATGTTAAGTCATGGACTGGTTCCTTCAGCCCTTTTTCTATGTGTTGGTGTTCTATATGACCGACATAAGACTCGACTTGTTAGATATTACGGAGGTTCAGTGAGCACCATGCCGAATCTCTCTACCATTTCCTTCTCTTCCACTTTGGCCAATATGAGTTCACCCGGTACTAGCAGCTTTATCGGGGAATTTCCCATCTTAGTAGGAGCTTTCCAAAGAAATAGCTTAGTAGCCACATTAGCAGCGCTTGGGATGATTTTAGGCGCGGCGTATTCCCTTTGGCTATATAATCGTTTGGTTTCTGGAAATTTAAAACCTGATTTCCTCCATAAATTCTCCGATCCAAATGGCAGAGAAGTTTCCATATTTATACCTTTTCTTGTTGGAGGGGCGACCGTCCGTTGAACTACCAAAGAAAAAAAGGGTAAACCAATGTGATCATGACATTGTAGGTGCTTGCGATGGGACGGATGCGACTTCCCTCAGTTGGTTTGGGTGGCATAGCCCGTTGCAGAAGTCCCCCCTTTTTTTGATCCATTTCTTTAGTCTTTAGGGAGCCAAAGCTTTACTTTACTAATAAAATAAGGCTCGCGCAGGGGCGCTCACGTTTTTTGGCTAAGCCGTATCTTGCTGGGTGGGACCGAGATAAAGAAAGGACGGGGGGCAACCGTACATGGTACTTCTCGACCGTGTCTCCGAGGGACAGTTGAACGAGCGATTCATGAATGCAGCCGGGTTGGACGAGCCAATAACTCGAACGCGTTCGGTCTGCTTTTTGAGCAAGAATCACAGCGTTACCTTACCTTCACCATGATACGGACTCCAAGTTCTTATGGCAGAGCACGAGGTGATTTATCATCAATATGATGATGGGAATGGAAACCAGAAGCACGACCGGGGTCTTCGTGGTCCAAGATAAACCATCAATAACAGTAACGTAAGCATGAGACTTTTTGGTAGTACCGGTGAACCAGACGGCCGCGGCGATGGAATCTGGGACGGAGGACTCGTAGTATCTCTCTAGATCTGGCAAAAGCGAAAGACTCCCTAACGTAATTCGAATGGGGGCTAACCTGACCGCTGAGCCCACCCTGGCCTCGCACCCGTGGTTGCGAGCTGGAGCTGCCATAGCTTATGGCTAGAGCAATGGGAGGGGGCCCTGGCGGAGAGAACAGTAAGGAGAATGGGCGCTCCGCCCGCTTTTCGGGCGGCAGGAGCAGCGGGCAAGTGCTTGGTAGGCCAACAGCCCAGTGAACCGGGCGGGGCACTCGACGAAAGGGGAGCACACTGAGCAAGTACGAGAAAATTTCCCCGCTCCACTTTATTAAAAGCAAGGACCACTACGGGAGGTCAAACCAAGGACCTATGGAAGTCGGGGCTCGTCCCCGGTCAATATTGGATCAAACAATAGGGGGCCGTAGCACTGACCTCTTTTTTATTGATTCAATACAATAGGGGAAAAGATCATACAGTTCCCTACCGAGACAACAGAAACTCTCAACGGATCCTCCGCGCGCTGGGCATACCTCTTCTGTGCGTCTTTCTCGTGGCGGGAACAGAACAACAGGGAAAGACCCGGCCGACCTGCCCAGGGCTCGAGGGTGAGCTTTATTTAAGAGAGAATGGGGAGTGAATCGAAAGGCTTCCGTTTCCGTTCTTGGTTTGGGGGCTTTCGGGCTCCTCTCGATCTTATTCGTAGTTGGGAGGGGGGAAGGAGTCTAAATCAATGGACATTAATGAACCATCATTGATGGACGTTGCACATGACACGATCAATTCGACTCAAGGTCCGGCGCTAATAGAAGTAGCTGACTCTCCTAGCAGCGACGGAAAAGGGCAGTACTTTTTTCGTAGTAATAGTGGGCGGGTCTCATGAGATCTTTTCTAGGATTCCTTATCACGCCACGCACGTAGATCTTTCCATTGATAGGTAAGAGGGCTCCTCTCTTAGCGTTTCACACTAAGCAAGTTTCACTCCCTCTCCTATGGTCGAGTGAGTCCCTACCTATGGTCGAGCTTGTTTTCTTTCAGAACCTTAGCGCAAGCACTAAGTAAGCAAGCTACCTTGAACAGACTCTTAAAGGTTAGGTTACTACCTGCCTCTACGGAAGAGGTGTACTTTGTACCGCCCGGAGGTCATATAGATCGAAACCCAGAGCGATAAGAACGAAAGTTCTACCCACAGCTACAACCACTGGCGCTTCAAAAAAAAGGCTTCGTAGATTCTAAGGGCGCTACTGAAAGCCTTTTTTTAGGTCGTGTAATAGGAAGGTAAGGTGTAAGCCTCGAAAGCCTTTGGTACTTCGGTAGGGCGAGCAGCCCTTAAACCAAAAAGGTTTGGAACCCTTCCCCTATTTCTGCATTTCATTCTCTAGCCTCAAACAAAATTAGAAAAAAGGAGAGGCCTTCGCATTCCTAATCCGGTGGGGGGCCGGACGGCTTTGTTTGCCCCAGCTTGGCGAATCGCATCCCCGCGCAACGACATTGTTTGTGCGCCCCTTACCGTTCTCGCTCAGTGTTTGCAACGGCTGGGGAGGCAGTCGTAGAAGCGAAGCCTATCGCCACGCCGACCATCAAATACGAGATTGGGCCCCTTCTCAAAGATTTGATGGAATGGCCCAGCCCACCCAAGAGCGCTTATGTCATGTCATATGGGAACTCATGGCTGGAAACAATCCTTATGGTTTTGGTATCCGGTAGGAATAATAAAAATCAAAGTCCAGGTTGGTTGGTGAGCCTAGTGATAGGAGACTATCTAGCTTGGTTCGGAGAGCACTTGTTGGGTTAAAGATTTTTTTTGCTAAATGTTACGGCCTAAATGCTGAACTATTGACCCTACTTGTTCGGATGGGTGTTCACCCCAAAGTGTTCCCGGATTGCATGCATACATCCGTAAGTAACTTAGTGCAACATGGCAAATTTCATTGAGAGGAATCAGCAAAGAAAAGAAAAACGGGTCAACATCTTATTAAGATTTGATCGTTGCATTACTGTGAGATGCCCAAAGACTCCCAGGTATTTGTGTCTCCGAATACCTCTCGAGATGTGTTAAATAAAGTGAATTGTAGGGATGCCTGTCACAAAGAACTCGGGGAAGTATCTTGGCGTGCCACTAATTCATGAAAGGGTTTCTCGGAGAACTTATGCAGATTTTTTAGAGAAAGTGCAAGGAAGACTCTCCGGTTGGAAAGCAAAATTGTTGAATATGGCGGGGATATTCAAAGCATCTAGGAAGAAAGGACGAGCGCAGCGGATATGGCTAAAACAGCGGATACGTTCTAAACCGATTCTTTCACAACTTATTAGATCACCCCCGGTTCACTTCACTCCCTAAAGGCGGATTAAGACTAAGGTAGGCAAGGAAAGAGATATTCAATCAACCAAGCAAAGAACCGATACCACTACCACAGTCTTCACCAGGAAGGAAGAGAGTCGAGACAGAAAGCCAAGACAGTCATCCAGGCATTGGTTACAGACAGGCAGACCAGAGATCGAAAGAGTCAAAGCCAAGGAGGAAAGGGAAAGCCGAGAAGACCGTATTCAATAGGACCGGTTATGAACCCAAGAGCGGATAGGAGTACTCATACTCAAGGACCGGAAGCTCTCACAGCGTCAAGGCAAAGAATCACTCCTATTGGAAGAAGAGCGTTTACGATCAGAGCGGAGGGAATGAAATAGCAGCTACTTCTGTGCGTGGCTATCTTCTCCTATTGATTAACGTCCTTCAAAGAGCGTATTCTATTCCTTCTGTCCGTGGGTGTGGGACTAGTGCAATCATTCCCTTCCTCACAGCTCCTTCTTCTTCTTCATCACCAGGAGTTGATTCAATTGCTAAGAAGGCATTTCCTCCAAGAGTTTCTTCTTTCACAACAACCATGGCATGACTTATTATAGGATTCATCTTTTTCACTCACCATCAACAGGAAAGGACAGTGTGGCATACTCTTATATACGATGAATGTGCAGCTAGGAGAGCAGCTACTTCTGAACTTTCTAACTTCAGCTAGCTGACTGGTTTACTACTGGCTTTCAACCCTTGGGCAGCTATCCTTGGCATGCGTGCTACTGGCCCGCCTACTGAACTCCTACTGTCCTGCTACCAAGCATTCTCTCTTTACTCGCCTAAGGGTGCACTAAGAAAGATTGCTACAACGACAAAAGGAAAGAGTATATACACCCATAAATCGTAGACCGGAACTTCCCCCTTTCCTTTGCAATGACTCCTCTTTTGCTCATGACCTAGCTCGTTTGATAAACAGTTATCGGTAGGCCATTCAATACTCTCGGTTGTCAAAGAACTCCTAGCTCTCGGTTGCAGCGGATACTAGCAGCGTTTACTTGCAGCGTTTCGCTATCCGCTGTTCTTCTAAGCGCTGTTCTATAGAAGGTTAGAGTCTAAGAAGGAAAGCCCTCCTTCCTCTCTCGGGAGGCAGACCACGTTCCAAGCCACCTTGGCAGCCTTAGAGATCCCAACTGCACCATGCCAGAGGAAAGATCTGAGGATCTGGTCAATAACCTTGCACACCTCCTTCGGCAAAATGAAAATGCTACTCCAGTAGACCTGAATACTGAACAACACTGATCTGATGAGCTGAAGTCTACCCGCATAGGAAAGCCGTTTGCTAGTCCAAGATTCAACCCTGTTGGTAATCTTATCAATGAGAGGCCTACAGTCTCTGGCTGTGAGTCTAGTAGAAATAAGGGGCACTCCAAGAAACTTGATGGGCAAGGTCCCTTCTTTGAAGCCAAAAAGGTTCTCAACATTGTGCTTAGTATCTTCATCCATCCCAGCACTGAAAAATTTGTTTTTGTCAGGCGCTCGGAGAGCCCTGAGAGAGCAGAAAAGGAATCAAAACTCTCTTTAATGACAGAGGCTGATTTGGATTGGAGATCTCCTTGGCAGAATAACAGGAGATCATCAGCAAAACAAAGGTGAGTCAAATCCAGCTTAGCACATCTCGGGTGGTGAGAGAACCTTCCATTACTAGAAGCTTTGACAAGGATCCTGGAAAAGACTTCCATAGCAAGAACAAACAGATAGGGGGAAAGTGGATCCCCTTGTCTCAGCCCCTTCCCTCCGGAGAAATAGCCCTCAAGCCCCCCATTGATGGAGACCGAGAACTTGGGGGTGGTGATACAAGCCGCAATGCATTCAATCAGATGGGCAAGAAGGTCAACAGCTTTCAAAATCCCCAGAATGAAATCCCAATGCACTGAGTCGTAGGCTTTCTTCAAATCCATTTTGATGGCACACCGAGGCTTCCCTGTCTTCCTGTGGTAGTTTATAAGAAGTTCCTGAGCCAAAAGGACATTCTCTTTAATCTTCCTCCCTTCAACAAAAGCAGACTGGGTGGGGCTAATGATCTTGGGAAGCAAGCCTTTGATCCTATTAGCAATCAACTTGGTAATACACTTATAGATCGTATTGCAGCAGGAAATAGGCCGAAAATCTCCCATGACTGTAGGATTAGGCACTTTAGGTACCAAAACCATGATAGTGGAGTTAACTTCCCTTAGAAGCTTGCCTGAAGCAAAGAAAGACTTTACGGCTTCTATCACATCCTGACTCACAATCTCCCAAGCACTTTTGAAGAAGTGGGCAGAATACCCATCAGGGCCCGGGGCCTTGTTACTGTTAAGGGAGAACATAGTTCTTTTCATTTCCTCTGCTTCTACGGGAAGGGACAAAAGGCATCCGTCCTCCTGGGAAAAGGTGAAATAAAAAATCCCTCGAATCTCTGCCACCAACTCTCTTTCCAAAGTAGGGTCACCACCAAAAAGATGCTGGAAAAAGGAGACAGCCTCTTGACTAACAGCTTTATGGTCTGTAAACTTATCCCCCTCGGCATTGTAAACACTCAACAATCTGTTCTTGGACTGCCTAGCCCTCACCACCTTGTGAAAAAACCCTGTGTTACTATCCCCCAGCTTCAGTCACTGAATTCTGGACTTCTGTTTGAGGGAGGCCTCTTCCATAAGAGTGAAATGAGTAAAAACTTTCAAACTCTCTTTTTCCGCATTAGCTAGGTCAGAGTTGGAAGGATCCTGCAAGTGGAGTAACTGCAATCTAGTAAGGTCCTCTCTAGCTTGGGCAACCTTAGAGTTGATGCTACCATAGTGTTTGGAATTAAAGATCTTCAATTCAGGCTTGAGACCTTTCAGCTTGGTGCACAGCCTGGACATAGGTGGGCTAAAGCCCTCCACTGGAGTACTAAAAACTTGCTCAACCAAAGGGGCAAACTCTTCGTGGGAGGTCCATAAATTAAAAAAAAGGAAAGGCTTCTTCCCTGTGACCAACTTCTGCCTGATGGTAACTATCCCCGGGGTATGATCAGAAAGACCTGGCCCTGTGAAGTCTGCTTCAGAGTTCGGGAAGGTAGCAAGCCAACTGTCATTAACCAACACTCTGTCAAGCTTCCTGGCAATAATCTGCTCACTATCTCTGCGGTTGGACCAAGTATAGAGCGGGCCCTTAAAAGGGAGGTCAAACAGATCTATATCTAACAAGCATTGGTGGAGGTCAGTATTATGGCTTCTCCCACTCCCACCCATCTTTTCCTCATGGAATCTAGAAGAATTCAAATCTCCCATAACAATCCAGGCTTGGTCAATCACTACACTGCTCATTCTCTTCAAATCAGCCCACAAAGCCTTCCTCAGATTAACTTCATTCGAACTATAACAAACGGCGGACACCCTGAAATCCCCTTTCTGATTGATGAAGCTGCAAAACACATGGATAATCTGATCACTTCTGTACATAGGGGTCACTTTTAGAATCAACGGATCCCAACCAACCCAAATTCTGCCCAACAATGCATGGTCATAATTATCAAAAACCTCCCAATCCCCAAAAACTTTCCTGCTAATCATGTCTTTATTGATGGATCTTACTTCAGTTTCCACAAGGCCACACAAACTAAGATTATTATTCTTTAGGAGATGTCTAACCTCCCTTTGTTTTGAGGGCGGATCTACGCCCAACCTCACATCCCAGCAACCGAGACTAATCATAAAGGGGCGGTTTTGGGAAGGACCCCCTCCCCCTTTGGGGCTGCTACTTCCCCGAGCTTTCCTATTTTTCTTTTTGGCTTTCTTGCCTTTCCTTTGGCCCCCTACATTCGATTCAGAAGAGAAAAATGCTCCCGAGGACTCTAAGACAAAAAGTAGAAAGTCCTCCTGCTGGATACCCCTAGGTGTATGAATTTCCCCCTCTTCCACGACCCCCTCTGAATCTAGGACAGTGAACAAATTTGCCTTCCGAGCCCCCTATGTTGTAGTGGTTGGGGCAGCTTCCCCTTCGTCCAATACCGGCCGCTCTTATTCTCATCGAGATTACCATGTCACGAACTTGATTTGAACCAGCACCCCGGACTTCCCCAGCGAACTTCCTTTTTTATTCTGATCGTGACTTTGGTTACCCGGTTCCCCACGCGGCGAATGGGTACGTCCGGGGTCGATCGTATAGATCGACGCAAAAAAAAATTATTTTAACGAATCGTGCCGCCGAACAAACCTCACCCTAACCACATAAAGCCAGAAAATTAGTGGCAGTTTCAAACCAACAAGAATTCCCAGAAAGTGCTAAATCAGCACTTAGATCCACTAAAAAGTCAATATCACGAAAAAGTGCTTTGTCGTTCGCAATAACATGCTTTAAAATTTTATATGTGGTCCAAGTGGGAGGTAGTATAATATTATGTTGCTCAAAAAGGAGATTAAGTTGTTCTACTATGGTGAATTGCAAAAAATTCACAGTTTCTCCTTTTAGAATGGGGTCATGTGAACGCTCCAAGCTGCTGCTTATGGCAGATACCAGGTGGCCGTTAAGCCTAATTTGTAATAGGGAATGCATGGTTTGGTTGGTGTATTATCGCTCTGCCCCCCCCCAAAAAAAAAAAAGAGGAGAGACTTGTTCTTGCTCTCCAAGACGGAAAAAAAATAGCCGGTTGGGTTGGCCCAACCAAGAAAGACATGGGAAGGAATGGAAAACAAACTCTCATGTTGATCTTCTATATGCAAATTCAGTACTTCGTAATCTCCTGCGGAGCCTTCGCTTCTCCACATGGACACCTTCGGTGCCTCACGACTACTTTGACTTCGTAACCTGCAGCTGATCCCAAACCCTTTTCTTTACTTACATAAGGGACTTGCCTGTTTAAGGAATGAATAGGATGGAAAGGGGGATCTCATCAGGTCTGTGCTTGCCACTAGATATCATCTGAATGGACGCTTTCTGGTAATAGAAACCCCATTTCGGCCCCTTCTCCCGTTGGGCACTACCTCCGATGGGTAAAGATACCCGTAGGACCATTCCGGCTGTTTTTCAAGCCTCCCCTCACGCCTTTGGCGCCTCTGATGCATCTGATCGAGACAGAGCTCGAAACGTCTGGGCTTCGGATTGATCTTAATCACATTGGGATGGTACGGGGGAACAAGATGGACTCGGTTAGGTCACCCCCGAGTCCTTTTGCTGGAAGTTCGAATGGCTTCTAGTATGGATGTGTCTCGGCTTCGCCTGACGCTCAAGATCGTCTCAATCCCCTCTCCCTAATGGTATGGTCGAGCAATCTCCCGCTGGTTGAGTGCGAAACCCTCTGCTTGCGGAGATCGAAGGCAGGATTATTAAAAGTTTTCCAAGCTTTGGGTTAGGATTGTTCTCTCGAGACCATAGTGGGAATTCCTTAACAACAACAACATTTTGTGTAAACATGAGGTTACGAAGTAAACGCAGTGAGGTGGAAGTGAAGTGGGCAATCTTTGCCACTGTTGACTTGAACCAGCGTCCAGATATGGAGGGTTGGCTTAGCGGCAAACCAAGTTTGGAGAACAAAAGCCAAACAGGGGCATCCTACCTTTCGTCGCCCTTACGGACCCTACGTCTGTGAAATGACGGAATGATACGAGGGATCCCCCGACGAGTCAGGGAGACGAGAGGAGACTGAGGCAGGACGGTAGTCCTGAGAAAGATCCTGCTGCGAACAGCTCTGTGGCTGGACAGGAGAGAGGTCAACAGCGGCAAGGATAGGAGACTGACCCATATACGTGCGAGGTTTGGAACCCAACAAGCGAGAAACTTTACTTAGTTTAGGAACTCGTCCATCCACGGGACACCTTTCGTAGTGAGGGAACTCCTCTGTTTTTAGCTTGACGAGCGTCTTTAGTTTCCGAAAAACGCATAAACCCCAGGATTTTCGTAAAAGAAAGAGGGACGAGTGACAAGGGACTTGAGTGACTCGCCCTAATCAAAAAGCGGGAGAGGGGCGAAGAAACTCGATCAGCTACTAGAGACGAGCAAGGGCCAGGGACGCGCTCGACGAGCAGACGAGGGACGAGTGGTAGGAGCCGACAAATAGTAGTGCCGGTTCAGTGAAGTCAAGTCTTTACGTCTATAGGGGCTCCCTGACGATCCCGAACCTTCCAAAAGCGGGGGGGTATGTGTTGTTTCTTGGCACTCTCTTTCTTTGTTATGCCAACCTAAAAAGAGATAGGGATACGGGGCTTGACTTGAAAACAAACAACTGGCGCTGCCCCCCTATTAAAGGCAGATAGGGCACTTTTTGCCCTCCTTAACCTAAGCCCAGGATACGAAAAAAAATGCCTCCCCGCTAAAAAGAACGATTGAGAGTGGATTTCTGGTTCGATAGTGTCGAGAAGGTATTAGCCACCGGTGACCGTGCTTTCGTAAAAGCACCATTGGGTGGTGGTTCCTCTCTTTTCTCTTGAACCCCAAACAAAAAATAGATCTCGCCGTCAGCTCGACTAAGAGTTCCTAATCTAAAAAGTAAACTGAACTTGACTTAAGACGAAGGAACCGAGTGCCGAAAAAAAAACAGGTTTCTTAAGGCTTCAAACTACTAGTCATTAAGACTACTATGAAAGAAAAGTAAGGAAGTCCTTTTCTTGACTTGGCCCGCGTGCATTATACCTACAGCCTTTTAAAAGAACTTGATTTCAATTTCAACAAAGCAAAGAAACGAAAGCATAACTCTTTGCTTGTTGTCCTCTTACTCTTTTAGCCTGCCTTGTGGAGGTCTCCTGGGTGTCTACGGCAGATCCGATCAGTCTCGTGATGAAGAGAAATCTTTTCCGATCTTCCACTAAGAAATAAGAAAGGTATCGTCACGACAACTAAATTTGCCCGGTAAACTACTCCGGGGCTCCCCATGGTTTAGTAAAAAGGAAGGGAGATTTTTTCTTCATCCGGGGGTCATTTCATTCATTATGAACTAAAAAATGTAAGGCCGATTAGTGAGGTCTTAAAAACTTCATACAATGAATGATCGGCAATTCTATTTGTGCTTTCAGCAAGTAGGCGACGCGAATCTATGGTTTCTATCAATCGGATACCATACCAATTGCTTGGATGCGTTTGAAAGCCTCGAGATGACTTGCAGAAAAAATGCTTTCTAGGTTTTTCTTGTGTCTCCGTAACAAATGGTCCATTTATTGATGGGCGAACGACGGGGATTGAACCCGCGCGTGGTGGATTCACAATCCACTGCCTTGATCCACTTGGCTACATCCGCCCCTACCCCCGCACAGGTTTAAGTCTCTATCTACGATCAGACCCTTTCCCCCATATGACCGCTATCAAAGAGAAGCTTTTTCCTATACTATAGTTGCAAGTCTATTGTTGTGTTTTGGAATTAGGGGAAGCAAAGCTTCAACAAGTAGAAGCTTCCTGGCAAAGCTTCAAACAAAGAGGTTGGGCTGTTCACTTCATTGATTTTACTTAACTTTACTTAAGATTAAAGATAGGGGCCGGGCGGGCAGTGAAGGCTCGTTTAGTAGACAGCACGGCTTTGACGAGCAGCAAGCACCTACTCCTAACAAAATGAAAAGCAGCAAGCGGAGCGGAGCTTGAAGAAGCGAGCCCCTTTCAGAGAAAGCCATTGCGCGCTAGCCCCCTGTATGGGGTTCCAAACCTGCGCACCCCTAAACTACAACAAGCTTTGAAGCCCCTACTTATTTATGGGATATTTTAAGAAGCCCCTTTCTACAAAACAAACCTTTCTATAATATAAGGGAAGCTCGAAGAGCTTTCTTCGCATGCTTGAGCGCATCTTTCCCCTTTCTATTAGTAAGGTTTTCAAAAGGTAGTTTACTTGCTTACTTGTTAGAGTAAGGAGAAACTTTAGTTTTTTTATTGCAGGGGCGCTAACGAGCAAGAAAAGGCCCCTTACTATTATAGATAGGCTAAGGCGCCTTTACTAATATTATAATAGAAGGCGCTTCTTTTTCAAAGTAAAGTTTCTCGCTTGTTGCTTTAGAAAGATTGCAGGTGAATCTTATCTCCTTCCTTCAGCCGGCTCCGCCCTATCTATTCATCTCTTTTTTCAAATGGATATTTAGGGATCTCTTGTTCATAGATCTTGAAACCAGATCAATATCCATTTCTCAATAGATCTATCTATCGATAGAAAGATATAGATCTCTATCTGGCCATATCTAAATATGGAAGAACCAACACTTAAAGGGCGTACCAACGGAAGGTTCTCACCCTGTCCCCGACATTGTTCGATTCCCATCTCCCTCTTGTTGCTTAGGCAACTTAAACCCTCAACATAGTGAGGTGTGGGGCGAAAGGGGCCACCATTCTCTTTCTTTCTTCAATCGTTCCGATCAGCACAAGTGGGTTGGTTCGTTTCGTCCTTCTATCTACGCAATTCTCTGTCTTCGTTCGTGATCATGTTGGGCGAAAGGTAGTTGTAGAGGAGCGGCTGTGAAACGGTGATTCCCCCTTTCCATTGAAGTAGGGGGGGCCCCCTTCCCCACCATTCCGGCCTATTATTGATAGGGATTTTACCGATGCTGAAGGTAGCTTGCTTACCAAGCCACCCACTTGAGAAGCTAGTCGCCAGAAAGAAGCGACGAGGAAGCGAAGCTGTCTACGAAGCTTTGCTTCCCCCCCCCCTCCCCTGTAGTCGTAGTATTCGGCTCGTCGCTATTTTGATTCAAAAGGTAACCGACTTTCTCTGGTTTCCGCAACCATAACCATT